GTTCTAATTTACTAAATCACATGTTTCTGTTTTCGGAACATCACATGTAGAGTTTTTTGGGGGAGAATCACTCGGCGCGGGGCCTCCCGTGTGAGGTCAGGTGATGGTCAACAACTCAGGCAGGAAATGCTGAAAAGCGGCTAACGATGCAAGAGCTCTTTTCCCCTTATACGCTCTAAAAAAAGGGTATGTCGGGTTTTTGGACCCTATGTTGAGTAAGGGTTCCAAACCTTCCAAAAGTGATAGGTATGTGTTGTTTCTTGGCACTCTCTTTCTATATTATGCCAACCTAAAAAGAGCGATGGAAAGTGGATTTCAGGTTCGATAGTCTCGAGAAGGTATTAGCCACCGGTGACCATACTTTCGTAAAAGCACCATTGGGCGGTGGTTCCTCTCCTTCCTCTTGAACCTCGAACAAAAAATCGATCTCGCCATCAGCTCGACTAAGAGTTCCGAATCGAAAAAGTAAACTGAACTTGACTTAAGACGAAGGAAGCGAGTGCCGAAAAAAAACCGCTTTCTTAAGGCTTCAAACTACTAGTCATTAAGACTACTATGAATGAAAAGTAAGGAAGTCCTTTTCTTGACTTGGCCTGCGTGCATTATACCTAACCTTTTAACTTGATTTCAATCTCAACAAAGAAATGAAAGCATAACTCTTTGCTCGCTTGCAGCGCCTCTTAGTCTTTTATTTTAGCCTGCCTTGTGAAGATCTCTCGGGTGTCTACGGCAGATCCGATCAGTCTCGTGATGAAGAGAAGCCTTTTCCGATGTTGAAAGGTATCGTCACGACAACTCAATTTGTCCGGTAAACTACTCGGGGCTCCCCATGGTTTAGTAAAAGGGAGGGGATATTTTTTATTCATCCGGGGGTTCATTCATTATGAACTAAAAAGTGGTTGGCTGATTAGTGAGGTCTTAAAAACGTCATAGAATTCATGATCGGCCATTCCATTTTTGCTTTCAGCAAGTAGGCGACGCGAATCTATGCTTTCTATCTTTCAATCGGATACCAATTGCTTGGATGCGTTTGAAAGCCTCGAGATGGCTTGCAGAATAAATTCTTTCTAGGTTTGTCTTGTGTTTCCGAAACAAACGGTCCATTTATTGATGGGCGAACGACGGGGATTGAACCCGCGCGTGGTGGATTCACAATCCACTGCCTTGATCCACTTGGCTACATCCGCCCCTACCCCCGCACAGGTTGAAGTCTCTATCTACGATCAGATCCTTTCTGAACTCCCCTATGACCGCTTATCAAAGAGAAGCTTTTTCCTATACTATAGTGGCAAGTCTATTGTTGTGTTTCGGAATTAGGGGAAACAAAGCTTCAACAAGTAGAAGCTTCCTGGCAAAGCTTCAAACAAAGAAGTTGGGCTGTTCACTTCATTGATTTGACTTCACTTTACTTAAGATTAAAGATAGGGGCCGGGCGGGCAGTGAAGGCTCATTTAGTAGACAGCGAGCGAGCTGCAAGCACCTACTCCTATCAAAATGAGAAGCAGCAAGCGGAACTTGAACTTGAAGAAGCGAGCCTCTATCAGAGAAAGCCATTGCGCGCTAGCCCCTTGTCTTGTATAGGGTGGAAAACCTGCGCACCCCTAAACTACAAGCTTTCTTTGAAGCCCCTACAACATGGGATATTTGAAGAATCCCCTTTCTACAAACCTTTCTATAATATAAGAGAAGCTCTTCGAGCTTTCTTCGCATGCTTGAGCGCATCCCCTTTCTATTAGTAAGGTTGTCAAATTTCCTTTAGTTCCTTTATGACTATAATATAAATAATAGGGGTAGGGGGGCGCTAACGAGCAAGAAAACGGATGCGCTAAGGCGCAACTTCGCGCAGCTGCTACGCCCTTGCTTCTTGCCTTATCTTTTACTAAGAAACTAATCTAAATAGAAGCCCTTCTTTCTCAAAGTCAACTTTCTCCCTTCTTGCTTTAGTGAAATAAGGGGCGCTAACGCGACCTTCCTTCAGCTGGCTTCGCCCTATCTATTCATCTATTTTCTCAAATGGATATTTAGGGATCTCTCTTGTTCATAGATCTTGAAACCAGATCAATATCCATTTCTCAATAGATCTATTTATCGATAGAAAGATATAGATCTCTATATGGATCTATCTCCATATCTAAATATGGAAGAACCGACACAACAAGGGCGTAACCAACGGAAGGTTCTCACCCTGTCCCCGACATTGTTCTCCGACGATGTCCCCTGGGCGAAAGGAGCCACCATTCTCTTTCTTTCTTCAATCGTTCCGATCAGGACAAGTGGTTCGTTTCGTCCTCCTATCTACGCAATTCTCTGTCTTCGTTCGTGATCATGTTGGGCGAAAGGTAGTTGTAGAGGAGCGGCTGTGAAACGGCGATTCCCCCCTTTCCATTGAAGTAGGGAGGGCCTCCTTCCCCACCATTCCGGCCTATTATTGATAGGGATTTTACCGATGCTGAAGATAGCTTGCTTACCAAGCCGCCCACTTGAGAAGCTAGTCGCCAGGAAAGAAGCGAGGAGGAAGCGAAGCTGTCTACGAAGCTTTGCTTCTCCCCCTGTAGTCGTAATACTCGGCTTGTCGCTACTTTGATTCAAAAGGTAACCGACGGTTCCCGACTTTCTCCGCTTTCCGCAACCGTAACCACTTGTCATTCCGATTACTTCATCCATAAACCTTTTTTTTATTTCAAAATAGCGATACGCTCTAAAAAAGTAAAGGAGAAGCTTCCATTCTAGAAGCTACCGCTTCCCGCCTCCCTCGGGGTGAGAAGTTCCCTTCCCTTTTCTAAAATGCCTGAGTGGTCTGCTCAGCAAACGTACAAAGTGGACCGCAGTTTGGCTGACCCTCTTCTTCCCATTCGGGTTGGGTTGACCCAGAAGTACAGTAAGAAGGAATGGAACCACTGGAGAGTCGTCTGCAGTTCACACTTGGGCAAAGACGACTGACTTTGGAAGCGGAACACGAACCTATTTCCGCTATTCCGGGTTCTTATTGAGCGTAGCGAAATCAAGGTTGATGATAAAGTCAGCGAAGTTTCCATGGTGTTCTACCTTTGCGTAGTCTCGGTCCACAGTGGAAGGCTCCGCACCTGAGCCTCGTTAGACTCAGCTGAAGTGTAAGGTGTAAGTGAAGAAAATAGAAGAGATGAAGTCCGTCCCTTAGCCTAGTCTATATCCACAGCTGACGCAACTCCGTACCGACGCCTCACTACTACTTTCATTTTTCTTTTATTTTTAAATTAATTAACGGCTAAGCGATTTCATAACCTGAGCTTTCCTTAACCAGCTGACCTTACTTCGTAACCTTAGCCTCCCTTTCTTTATAGTTTTCTAGTTCGACTAAGTGACTTCGTAACCTCAACGTACTTTTTTTCTTACTGTAGCATAGGCCTTCGCCACTTCAAACGGGCGCTTCGCCCCTCTTTTTTTTGAATTAGAAAGAGCGGGGTCTTACTTATTCAGGGGGGATGAAAGACAAATAAAGGGATCAGGGGGCTTTATGATCGGAGAAAGAGAAGGGGCGTGGTTGGTGTGTCACTGGGTCGGTGGGGGAACCCGTAGGAAGGGGGGACGACCCGCCGAATTCACATCAGAAATCGCCAACATGAAGACAAACGAAATCTTGAATTGCGTATAGAAACAAAACGAACCACTTCTATTCTCGGAGCTGAGGTATATGAAGAATGGCTTTTTGGTCCCTTTCGTCCAGTGGTTAGGACATCGTCTTTTCATGTCGAAGACACGGGTTCGATTCCCGTAAGGGATAGGTACTCATTCCCGGCCGCTTTCAGTTAGTGTTCATTGCTGAGTGATCGCTCGCTATCTGGCTGGAAAAGATGGTCCGGAAGCTTCCTCTCTCCCAGCAAGCAAGACGAGATCACCACTTCTCTCAGTAATGGACTTCCTTTACTTCGTAACCTTAGCCTTAGATGTCCTTTCATAGATTCTCGAACCTCCGACAGACAGAATCTCCATGCATGCGTTCTTTCTCTCCTCCCCTCAGCCATACATCCCTTTTTTTCTTTTGGCCGTTTTTGTTAGGCATTGAACCCCACCCCACGGAGCGGTGCTGAGTGGTGTCCTCCCCTCCCTAATACCTAAACAGAGTTCCGTCTATGGAGCCTAAAGCTTAAACCATGGCATGGCGCAGTAAGTTGGCCTAGTCTCTCGCCCAGCCTTCGCCTTCTTCAGTGGCCAAGTTGAAGCGTTCAACGTCGGCCTACCACCTTTTTTTTTCAAGGTTGAGCTTGTTCAATTGAAGCTAATGCTATGCTGCCCTTCCCTTGTTCAAGAGAAAGCGAGGACTTTCTTTTAGCTACCGGCCCAAACAAAAGAGATTAGCCTCTTGATCGATCGATTGATTGGATCGAAGTACGAAGGGGTTGATTGAAGTCTGAGATCAGCCCAAGACTAAGGCCGAGCAACTAGCTGCTGCAGGATTGGACGTCTATCTATCTCACCACGCTCCCCTACTCCTATAAAGGCCGGCGGAAGGAATGCTCTGCTCATCTTTCTTACGGCTCGTTACCGCAGCGCTCGTTCACCCCTTCGGCTTCTTCCATTCAAAAAAAAGGTAGTCTTTCCTTGGTAAATAGCGTCTTGAAGTGAAGCGAAGGCATTATTGAAGGAAAGAAATGGCGGGTCGGTCAATTGCATTAGGTAGGAGATGCAGGACCTGTCTTAACCGCAAGTGCATTCGCTATTCGATTCCATCCTAAATCCCACCAAATTTTGATTCCAAAGTGTGTATCTCTTCTTTACTTTTAAGTGACAAGGGGGTGACAAAGGGTATACTTTCTTCTCTATGTCGCCGTCTCATCAATGAGCGTAGATTAATAGCCAAGCCTACCCTACCCGAAAAAAAGTTTCAGCTATTGATGTAGCCTCTTGTCGATACTACTAGTCTTCTCGCTACCTACTAGAAAAATCCCATCAAGATAGATTGAATCGACGACCTATACTTCAACTAAAGGCACAAGGGCGTAGCGAGCACAGAACAGAGGAAATGCACATGGGTCTCCTTGAAGAACGAAGTCTAGGGTAAAGAAAGAAGGGTAGAGTGGGCACACTTTTACTGTGCTTGGATTGGCATGGCTGTCCCCCTTTGCTGGTTGAGGCTCGGCCTTTGACTCCGCTTGCCTCTACTTTTCATGTCAAGCGTACAAGTCTAGTTTAGTGGGATTTACTTCTAAAGACAGGAATTCTTTTTCATCTCCCCTGTCAAAGTCGACGTCTTAACCTGACTTCCTGAGCTCAGTTGATTCTTGAAGCAGTAGCTCTGGATCGAGAGCTGGATGCTTACCTTATTATTATGAAAAGGAGAAAGAGCTCTTTTTATAGATGTTGAGGTGAGTAAGGGGGGGTTTGCTGGCTTGCTGGCTAGCTCGTGCAATCAAGGAAAAATGCCTTCGCCTTCTTTTTTCAAAATGAAAAAGTAAACTACCTTAGTAAGCTAGCTTTGGTTGCTAAGCAAGCCGGGCACTACGCTAGGACGTGGATCGATCATGACGAGAATGGACTTCTCCGTAATGTAATGTAAATGTAATAGAAGAGGCAGAGTCCAGTTCCCCTCCCTTCTCGACCAGACGAAGGAGATATGAATTCCATTTAGGCGGGTCAGGGCTTGGCTTGACCCTGTGTTCTCCCGGGTCGGAGGCGAGAACTTGAAAGTGAATCATTCAGTGGTGGGGTGTTCATAGAACAGAAGGCCTCGCCCAAGGAGTGGCAGATTTGGATGGAGTCTCGCTTTGATGCTGGGGAGATGAGATCCATAGATCTGGATAGAGTCTCGCTCATAGAGGAAGAGTACGCGCGCTAGCGCGCTACGGCTTACGTAGTTGATCGGATCAGATAGCCCTTCCTTCGGGCAAGCAACCAAACCCGGCACATCCAATTCTATTCCGATCAACAACTTGGAGGTATGGCTGAGTGGCTTAAGGCATTGGTTTGCTAAATCGACATACAAGAAGATTGTATCATGGGTTCGAATCCCATTTCCTCCGGTACGGAAATGAAAGGGGCGGGCGAAATTACGTGAGAGAAAGAACCTCTTGGTGGAGTCCAGTCCCCCGGAGGACAGAATAGCACTTCTTAGTGACTAGGAGCGGAGAGCCCGTTGCACCTTGTTTTTCTTTGACCGGCCTATCTTCTTTCTATAAGCAAGCTCCCTCCGGCCGTCCAGTCCCTGGACGGCTCTCGGTTCTTGAGCATGTTGGGGGATTAGGCGGCAGTTGAAAGAGCTGCTCGAAAGCTTGACGAACAAGCGAAAAAAGCCTATCTATTCTATTTTCTTAGTTTAGTAAAGGGCTTTTCCCTTACTAGTCAAGTGGTAAGGTAGGGCGCTATTCGATGAAGAAAACAGACTTTAGGAAAGTGGTTCAGGTAGCTCAGCTGGTTAGAGCAAAGGACTGAAAATCCTTGTGTCAGTGGTTCGAATCCACTTCTAAGCAGGCGAAAGGTCCAAACCGTAGCCGGGAGCGAGCCGGATTTTGAAATGAAAGTGAAAGAGTAAGCAATAAAATGTGAGCGCTCCTGCACTATACGGACGGCTTTTTGGCGGTAGGGTTGGGGTGGCTTGCTTGAGGCAGATTCAAAAAAAAGCGGTTGATTACTCGGATTGGTTCTCGCATCCCTGTGCCCAAAAGGATGGGCGAGTTCGGTTTGAGTGTTCATCGATCGGGTGGATCTATATGCTTCGGGGTGGTGAGACGAGGTGTAGCGCAGTCTGGTCAGCGCATCTGTTTTGGGTACAGAGGGCCATAGGTTCGAATCCTGTCACCTTGATGTGGTAGCCTTCTCCGTGGTCGGACAGTAAGGCAAACAGCGCAAAGCATAAAGTAAAGACATGATGCCTCGACTAAGTAAAGTGTTTTTGCCCCTTATCGGTAGTTCCGTAGCAGGTTGTTTCGTACGTTTTCTAGGATCAGATAGAAGCACCACCCCAGAATTGATCCTTCTTTTCTTCTTACTTTTACTAAGTCTGACTCTAGTTTCTCGTTCAACAAAAAGAAAAAGGAGTGTGATTCTTTTATTCCTAATATTTTTCATCTCTTTCTTTTTCTATTTTCTCCGGATCTACTTACTTTCTCGCTTAGATGTTCTTTTGGCTGATCTTTTCTCTTTTGTTTTGGTTTTGAGTGTGGGGGGAGGGCAAGGACTTCCTCTTCCGGGCCCTTCAAACTCCTCATCGGAAGATTTATTCGGGCTCCAGGTCCTGTCGGAGCCTTGGCCCCCGACTCACAATATAGCCTTGGAGTCATCGATGATAAATAGGATATTGGCAATGGAAAATACCAATAGCATTTTTTTGATGGATAAGGATAGGGGGGTCTATTGGGCAGAAGTAAAACATTCACTCAACAATTGTTCCTCGCAAAAGGAATATAACCAATTGATCGAGTTCGAGAATAGGGATCTTCGGATCCGTGAGAAAAAGCATTCATGCTATTCTCTTTTTCAACAAATACTTACTTCACATCCTGCCTTGGCCGAAAATGCCGCCTACACCCCCCAAGAAGCCTTTTGTGACTTTTTGGATGAGAAACGAAGTGAACTTGACCAACAAGGCGGGAATGTATTAGTAAAGGACCAGAGAGAACTCGAATTTTTTAATCTACTGTCTCGCGATATACGAACACATGGCCAAAACTCAGCCTATATAAATAGAATACTCGGTGGATGATAATGAATTGGATTTGCACTGAGAAGTCCCTATGGCGCGGTTGAGGGCAGCTGAACGAAAGGAAAGCGGGTAGGCCGCCTGGGTGAGACAAAGCAGAATAATCTAACTGGAGGAGTGAAAGCCAGGATGGCTTGGTAAGCAAGCAATCCGTTATGTGGGCGCCAACTCCAAGTTCCCTCTCTTCTTTCTTTTTTTTGTCACGATCAAAATGAAAGGTTGTTCTCTGGGCCTGTCTTTTGCTCCCAGAGATGCTGGTTCGAGTCCAGCTCGTGAAAGAGTTTGTGAGTATACCTCGGGATGACTTTTTATCCACTACTCATCCTCGAAATCTAGTCTAGTTCAGCCATAGAGGACTTGATACTTATCTTCGACAAACCTCAAGCGGGACGAGTCAATAGCAGATGCGGATTTTATTTAATAGCTGCGCTTACGCCTTCAACCCCGAAAAGGTCGGATTCGTGCAAAAAAGTAACATCCGAGATTTGTGAACAGACCGGCTTGGGACAGAGAAATCCGGATGAATACCACAAGGGGGGGGCATAGGGCTGTGTGAACGCGGCTTTCACTAAGAGAAAGATGTGCCTACAATGAAACTGTTAGACCTTTGTTGATGCACATGAATTATCTTTCCAGCCGGTGAAGCTAAGAAAAGAAGCCCTTAGAAAGCAGAGCTAGACCCACACAAATGCTTAATCGAAAGCTCTGTCCTCCTTCCCCTCCTACCAGATCGAAAAGAAGAAGCTTGCTCTTCCGACCCAAAAGGCTTTTGCCGTGATATTACTTCCCCCTATTCGACGATTCACTCTTCCTGGACTTGCTTGACTCGTCCGAAAAAAGAGGGAAAGTGCTAAGACCGCTAATGCAGCTAGGGGAGTTTAAGGACTCATTTCCAAGGCTAGAAGCCTAGACTAGACTAGAAAGGAGATTGCTTTGGTCTTCAGTCAGCTCTACTAGATGCAGTTGCCCAGGAATCCAATGCACTAACTCCTGGAAGCTCCATTCATGCCCACCTACCGACCGAGGAAGACGCTACCGATCCCTGAATCGAGGGACTACGCGCTTTCAATCCCTTACAGCTGCCTTCCAAGCCCTTCCACTGCCCGAACTACCAATCGCCCCACTATCTGCTAGTCTGGTTCGACTCGAACTTCTGTCATGTCAAGCTTCCTGACCTGCTTTGTACCAGCCGGTATTTTGTGTACTTCGGGGCGCTGACTAGCCCTGCTCAACGCCCTACACCCTTCTCTTGAGCGCTTCATTGAGCATTTCTCTTTCCTATCCCGTCCTTACGCTACGCTATCCATAAGGTTGACCTAGCCCTCTCTTCTCTCTCTTTGTCCACGCGAAGATTCCATTCCTTTCCTTTCCTAGCCTATTCAATGTGGTCATGTATGTAATAGAATTCAATGGGAAGACCTCCTAGTTGGACCCAGACTGCGATGGTAGTGAATGTGGCCTCAGCTCCCACAAATGCAGGCTCCCAAAGCCTTAGACTGAGATAGTACCACAAAGCAGGGGTTAACATAAATGACTCTATGGAAGTCCTCTCCCACTTGAAAGCTAAATAAGGAGAAGAAGTGCCCCAAATCAATGCATTCCATTCTTAGCAGAGGTTCCTTCCATATAATCCCTCGAAGTACTTCGCTCACCTTCGAAGAGTGAAAGGATCATTCAAAGCAGACTAAAGGCATAGGGCAAAGGAGCTTAGAAGGGTGACGGAGGGGAGTAGTAAGGTATGAAATCACTTAGATAGAAGCATGTTGGATGACGGAACGATGACTTCATGCTTAAATTCTAAATTTGAGATTTCTGACCTTGAGAAATGACGTAAGTGATAGATGGAATCGTTCAGTAGGCTAGTTTCCATTTTCGATTGAGAAAGCGGCGGGCCCAGTGAGCTCTCCAATAGTGCACCGAAACGGGGCCGGAGAGACGGTAAACCTTAGATCGGCTAAGATCGAATTGAACTGTCTTTGATTGAGCGAATCCTGCCCGATTTTGATTTCCGTCCCCGCGGGAGACATCGTAAATAGTTAAATGTTTGATTCCCCTATTGAATTAGGAATCGATTGAATGGGACTTGCCTATCCCTTATTCATATCCGATTTTTCTCTCTTTCTTTTTGATACTTGGTTGGCAGGGTCAGGGCCTTTCTCACTGGGCGAGCTAATCCGTATTATTCTATGTCAATGTGACCTTAACGGCCTTTATTTTAAGCAATTATTCGCTCCAAGACGCACGACAAGACCTTCGATCTCTCTCTCTCCATAATTGATATGGAAGTTGGAAAAAATCAACCACTCAAAGCTGACCTCAAAATGTTCCAAACACGCATAAGTGTGAAGATTGAAGACCTTCTTTTCTATATTTCATATAGTTGATTAGTACAAAAGAAAAGGGCACTGGTTCACGCATTACGGGTAGATTCCTCTTACCTAAGAAATGGAAGGGGGCACTTCACCGAATGATAGGTAAAGTATGGGACGTTCAGTAAACAATCCCTTAGCTCAAGTCCTCGGAGATACCCAAGGCAGCTCCCCGTGTCCTTTATACCCAACAGGACAAGAGTATACAGGTCCGCCAGGGGCGAATAAGAGCTCGTCGAACCGTCATTCTTTACTTCCGGGGTCAATCAATCGGTAGTCCTCCAATTTATTCTCGAAAGCCTGTTTATAAGAAATAGCTTATGCCACTCGTATTGCCCCGGATTGACAAAAGAGGCTTGGATTGGAGATTCTTGTGTAAACATTCAAGTTGACAATCGGCTTTCTAGACAGCCAGTGGACTCTGAAACCAATACCAATGATTTCGCTGGATCTAAGAATAACGTAGCACAGAAAACCGGACTCACCAAGGATGGCGAATGGGCAATACGTAGAGGTTGCTCCGCTTCCTATGGATTGTTTTATAGCGGTACGATTACGATGCTTGCTCCGAATGGAAGAGAGACGGCTTTCCTTTCGGATGTTGCAAACGCACAAACGAAACACCTTAGTCAGCGGAAGAAGTCACTCTCAATCCGATCTAGCAAGAAATGCTTTACCGGTAAAGTAAAGCGAGAGACAGTCGATCCTTTCTTAGGGTTCCAAGTAATTCAACCAGTGCCAAGAAAAGTATCCGGTTGTAGAGCGAGGCAGCAGAGGGGAGTTGGCACAATATGTAATCCCTAGGGTATCGGTGTCGGAGAAGGGGATCACTCAATGCTGCTACAGGCACTCATTAGTTCGGATTGGGTAGCGTGAAGGAGATAATAGAAGGACCCGCCGAAAGTAGTTCCGTCTTTCCAGGTCTTCCGGAGTCAAAATTTCCTCATCCAATAGCATTCTTAGTTAGTACCATTCAACTAAGCCTGTTTTTGACGAGTGAAGCGGCTAGGCTACATGCTTAGCCTAGTATTCCCGGATTGGTATTGGATAAGAAAGATTTTGCTTTCTTCCCACTCATGAAGAACAATAAAGTGAGGGGAGGGCTTCCGTGGAAAAAGGGTAAGTTTGGGATGAGAGGGTGAACACTAAAATAGTAGTCACCAAATTTTACTATTTTTTTTTTATGAAGGCGAATTGATAAGAAAAGGTACTTCCATGTGTATAAAAGCACAAGGGAAGGAGGCCCCTAGTCCAAGTATAATAGCATAGGGGGTGCAAGGGTGAAGATACTAGAGTGGTTTGGCACTCCTGGTCAGCTTTCTTTCGTTCGGGCTTTCTTTCTTCTGCCTTTACGCGAGCCAATTATGCGTGGCGCTGAAGAGGAAGGCGTCATTTACTGTACTACTATCGGCCATACAATGATGGCATTGTGGATCTCATTCGTATTCCAGTTTTTTTGGACAAAGTTAGAGTAGTCATTTAGGGAATAAGTCTTTTTTAATTATTCTATTAGCATAGCATTAAGTGGTAAACATTTTACACTTTAGGTTTTACCATACTATACATGCAAACATAACAAATAAAACCAAACAAAGATAGTTAGCATAGATAGGAGTCTATCTCCAGTAGGCACCGGAGTAGATCTACACTAAAAAAAAAAGAACACCAGACATGAAAACAAATGTCTCAAGACACTTATTGAAACCTTCTAAAACTAAAAAGAGTCGACGGACTCTTTTAGTTTTCTCGGGCACCAAGGAAGATTGCCTCCACGATCAGTGCCTGCTGCTCCTGGCGTAGTCCCTGGAGTCTTTCTTCTAGTTCCCGAATTCTTTGACGGCTTGCTTCCATTCGGGCTTCAATAGCAGCCGGGTTCACGGAGCGAAGATGCCTCAAGAAAGCATTTAACATTATTCGAGTCTTTCGAAGAAAATTTTATACATTTTGTATTTCAACGTTAATTTCAGCAAGTCGCTGGGGAATGTCGAGAATTTGAGCAGGGAGGGCCATGGCTTCTCGATATACACTGGTAGAAAATTTCTGTTTTTTGTTTTTTTTTGTAGAGCACGAAGGCTTATCGAGCCTCTTTTTATAGAGTGTATAGCAATTCTGCCAATGCAGTACGAATTGCATGGCTGGCACAATATGAGTACTATAACCACGCTGCCTGTATGAAAAAACAAACTTTGCAGAACCCTTTCACCTAATCGATCGTGGTGAAGTCAGCAATGGATTCGGCGGATCATACACCTTACGCTAGGATTTGGGAAGGACATTTACGAGACTGAGGTGAGTTTTAAGAGAAAGACGGGGGTGGATTTTTTTGCTCTAACTGGCTGTGAGCATGGGAATTGCGTTGCCGAGCAGAGGGCGGAGAGGAATTTGGTGTTGCAGGTTTGATGACTGTGAGAGGGGTTGAAAATTTATTGGTTTTTTTTAGCAGGTATATTGGTATGAATGAACATATTATAGATTATAGAATGTAGAAGAGCCATACGGCACGAGCAGTTGAGTACAGTACTATCATGCCTTTGTTTTGTTGTGTGAAGAAAGTAAAAAACTTGCGAAGCACGCACCTCAATCACCCTGCCTGTGTGAATTGAACGAACTTAAAAGTACAACCAGCTTAAGCTGGTTTTCCACCTATTTTTTAGTGTTCGGCCATTTCTAGCAAAGTCTAAAGGACATATTCGTTGCCGATTTGGGGTTCTGATGGAAGATACTGCTGAGGTTATACACCAAGTACACACGTGATTCTGCTCTGGCAGAAGTGCACGCGCAATTCAGCTCTGGAAAAACTCCCTGAGGTCCAGAGAGAGATGAAGTTTATAGTCAACCTCTGCCTCTCAGATAGCTTTCTTTTCCAACACTTCTATGTGGAGATGGATGTAATATTAATATGATTGATAGTTTAAGTTTACTATTTGCAGTTTTCCAAAGTCTCAAATTTAGGGCTTGGTTCCGGCCTTGTTTCGTAGTGAATTTATGGATTTGAATACTTCTAACACTGAATTCTCTTTTGTAAATTCAACTTGACTTGTACCTGGAACAGAGAAAAAGGGTATCCAATTGAAATCCAGTTTTTTCTATTTTTCGCTTAGATGTGCTCGGCAGATGCTAAAGCCAGAGCGTGATGGCAAGAATTGATCGAGCGAAGAATCACAGTTCTCAGCTATCACATTCAGAAAGACTACTGGCCTAATTTCACTCAATTAAATAAACTATACCCTTACAAAACTTATTAGTACTCCTACACAGTTGTTCAATTTTAATGTCATTCTCAACTCTATCCCTGACTGGGTCTTTGATTTCAGGCCCTTTCGAGGAGGGTATCTTTTTGGTTAATATCAGCCCGGCTCGCATGGACTTCCGGTCTTTCTTAGTTGACAACTTTATTGCAATTTTCAGTTCTCTAGTTACTCCTGCACAAGCAACAGCAGTTATGGATCTGATTGAGGAGCGCTGGGAAGAATGGATCGGGGAGATGCCCTTGAAGATCACTTACCCAGCTCTGGAAGGACATGAGTGGAGAATTGTCACCGGATTTGATCCAAAAAACACAGGGCGGAGTTACCTTATTGGTGAGTCTTGGCCGGGTTAGTGTTTAAGGAAGAAAACCTTATTGTAGGTTCTTTTTTATTTAAATAGTGCCAAATTAAAAAATAAAAGGAAAAAGATGCTTGTACGCACATTAGATTTGCTAACTCAATTGATCCTACTGTGTCTAGATCAGGGTTCCCGCTTGTTAGCTTTGTATTGGCTCCCATCTTACTTAACGGGGCCCTTAGTTGAATACCGATCAAAATTGTTTGAAATTTTTAAACTTTTCCAATATAGAATTATTAGTTATGTTAAATACCCCGAAAAGCCGAAACCTCTTATTCCGGTCCTTAGAAAAACTACGACTAGTCAGGAATTGCGTAAGAGAAGAGACGTCGTAAGTAACAATAGCGCAAAAGCAGGCGGCGGAGATCCGCAAAGGTAACCGGATGCCTGGGGCTTAGGACAAGGAGCGTCCGGAGTCTCTTAAGAAAGGACAAAGACTAATTAATATCATGTTTACACCGATCGGATTTAAAAAAGTCCTTCGCCCCTTATCTTCTCGTCTATCTTCTTTATCTTCTGATCGGATCGCCTGGCTTCTTTCAAGCCCTACTTGAATTGCTTTCTTCAAAAAAGCTTTCTTTATTAAGAGTCCTTTAAGAAGCTAAGCTCCTTCAGATAGTAAGATTCGCTTAACTTCATACCTCTAAGCGCTCGTGACTATCCGATGATAGTCACTTCGCTTTCCTTTTAGACTGAAAAAGGAAAACAGAAAGATTGAGCATAAAAAAAATATAGAGAATGAGCTATTACGTGCAAACAATGGAAATTCAATAATAAGAGTCTGATCTTCTCGCTTAAGAATATGCGATTCCTCCGGAGTGAAGTTGTTGGGGGGAAGAGAAGATGAGGAAGCTAGTTTAATTGAGGAAGCCACTTTCTTTAATGTATACTAGCTGGTCTACAAAAGCATGACGCATGACGCTTCTCCTTTTTTTAGTCCACTCTCCCTTAGAAAACGGAGCTGCTTGAAAGCAGATTTCGAAATTACATAGGTGAATGTAGAGATCACCGGTGTCCTACTCGAGACGAAGTACTTGTCGTCCCCAAACCAAAAGGGATGAGGGAAAAAGGCTCGAGAAAGCGTCCTTGGAAGGGGGAATATCTGAAAAAGTGTTAGCGGGGAGCCCATCCCTCTCGTTCTTACAGAAGACATAAGGGGGAATACACGACGGACGGAAAGCGGGGAAACATCCTTTTTCTGTCTTCTCTCCACAGAGGAAGGAAAGCACCGCCAAGCCAACAAGAAAGCAGAAACTGCATGAGGTAAGACTAAGGGCCTTGTGCGCCCTGCAAGAGATTACCGGGGGTCTCGGTACCAGGGGGGCGCGGGAACAAGAAACTCCAGTAAATAAAAGAAAGACAATAGGAGTCCTCTCAATAGCCGAGGGCCCACTTCCCTATATGCGCTTACGGAAGGGGAAAAGCTTGATTCTCATAGATTAGACAATACACATGTGCAAACAAGAAAATCAAACTATCTTCTTATTGATACTATATATTTATCCTTTCCCCTATAGATCCACCTTTCTTCAAAATAAAGATATAGCAACTAAAAGAAAGCTAAATCGAATCGGAATAGGATAAAGAACGCACGAAGGATCAGAGAGAAAGAGGATTCTAAAAGCGAAAAGCCTAGAAGACTAGATTGTCAGACTCGGAGGTAGCAGTAAGATCTCTGTCTCCAGAGAAGGCATGAGGGTTTTCTAAAAGTCTCCTTACTAGACCTAACATCCTGTCATCGCTTTCAGATACAAGGAAGTTGGACTAGTTATTAGACCAACTATCTCACGCTCTCTCTCTCAAACCCAGCCAAAGGAGCACATCTAGTTGAAAGACTCTCATTCTTATTTAGAATGGGAAGATCTTTCAGTTCGTAAAAGCTTAAGCTTAAGAGCTTTATCCATAAGTAATGAGAGGAGACTTTTTGGATAATTTACTTCCACGAATAGACTGTTAGGCTAAGAAGAATAGGTTGGGATTGATCCCACCTTTGAAAGAGTGGTTTTGTTCTGTCAATACAGCTTATCGAGTTATCAAGCTGAACTGCCTTCTGTAAGGAGCTTGAATCGTTCGTTTACTCTAAGTCTTATTACCGACGCGATGGATTGCTATTTGAAAACACTTTCAATACAAAAAGAGCTCCTTCCGGCTATACCTCTAGTTGGACAGTCTTAGTTCAGTTTGAGAAGTCAAGGAGGCACGAAGAGCTAACAAAGAGTCTTTATATTTGACTGTCCGAAATCAAGTGGGAGATTGAATTGAAAAGGCCCCTTACTATAGATAGGGTGTTAGCGCTGTTTTTTGAAATAAGGACGTTTAGGTTTGACTAATAAGATAGAAAGGGGCAAGCCAAAACCCACTCTGCTGAGTTCGGCTTTCGGGGCTACCTACTTTAAGGGCTTATGTAATATATAAAGAAGAACCCTCTTAGGCCTTTTTGTTTAAGGGCTGCTCGCCTTTTGAATAGAAGGAAGTGGGAGAGCAGAGGTTATTTCGGTAAACCGATGCATGAGCTGAGGCTCCCATGTCCCGCCGACCCTCCGAAAAAGTAAGGGCTCATAGGGAGTCAGAAGCAAGCAGAGTAAAAGGCGGGTAAAACTCACATAAGCAGAGGGGGAGACACATTCATGAAAAGCGAGAAGCCCTGCCGTGGGGGACTGACCAACTATGAATAGATCTTACTTATGCTTACGGGTAAGAACATATATTAGTCCGTATCGTGGGTCTATTTGTTACAAAAGGCGAACATCCCCTTTCCAAAACATTAACATAGGTCCTCAGGCAGACATCGAAAAGGGGGCGAAAAGAGTCTATTTACCTTTACAATATTTCGGAATGTATCATGGCTCTATCTATTCATTAAAAAAAAAAAAAAAAGAGTTCTGCATCTCGGGTGAACAAATAGGCGTGGGGAAGAGTGAGAGGGGGGGCTACGAGCCCTCTCTCGTTGTTGTTCCCGGACCACCCATCTCTTCCTTCCCCTTCGCCCGGCCCGGTGAGATCAGATTTCTAGAACGAAGTGAAGTGATAGGAAGAGAAGACTGCTGGCGGGAAATCCCTATTCATGAAAGCCCCTTGTAAAGGGGAAAACGAAAGTGTGCTCCTGCGCACCAGCTGAAGAAAGGAGCTTTGGAAGCTTACCTTATTATTATATTAAAAGGGGAAAGGGTGGAAAACCTATCTGACTAATAAGAAGAAAGGGGCAAGCCAAAACCTACTCCTAACAAGTTGCTGGATCGAAGTAGTACATTATACATCTGCCCGCCAGCAGCGGAGGGGGTTCGATTCCCGTTATACGCGATGTGGCGAAAAAGACTGATTCAACGAGATATGCCTTGCCTGCATTAAGATTTAAAACTTGTCGTCTACTTTCAGGAAATGTTTGGAACAGAGAACTTACAATAATACAACGCCGTATTCTCCGAAGATTGAGGAACAAGAAGAGATCTATTAAGAGAAAGATTTATTCTAGAGAAAATCTTAACAGTTACATCCAATCACAAACTACACGAAAGTTGTCCCTTTTTTATGGAGATTTACCCATCACAGAGATGCACAGAGGAAGAGAACGAACTTCATATATCCCTTTTCTACTCAATCCAGAAACAAGATCGGACGTTATCCCGGTTCGTCTCCATTTTTGTGAAACTATTCCTCAAGCAAGGCAGCCGATAAGTCATCGAAGGGTTTGTGTGAATAATGGAATGGTTAACATTACTCATTTTAAACTCTCCCACGGTGATATAATATCTTTTCAAGAAAATGATGCGAGAACCCGCGGTGAAGAAATAAAGAGATCCTTCTATATCGAAATCTCAGTTGAAAAAATAATAGGAAAATTCCTGGATCACCCGTGGAGAAGAACCAAAACAGAATGGTTCCGCCTACTCAAAACTAAGAGGGGATGCCGCCTACTACTAAAATCCCGGTTTTTGCAACAGTTGCGTTCTTCTATGCAAGAAGAAGACTTAGAAAGAACAAAGAAGTTTGGATCCGAAAAAGTATGCTTAGGCAGTTCTTTCGCTGAGCACAACAGAATGAAGAGGAATTTGTATCATTTCAAATCCCTATTCTTATCGAAGAGAAGGAACGAGAAAAACCGAAATATTCCTACTCGAACAAGAAGTCCTATAGTTTACAACTCTTCTTTATATAGTAATTCGACCTATTGCTCCGCATCCCCCCATCAGTTTACTAAAAAGATCAAAATAAAAAGGATCGAACTACCTACTCATTATTCGGAGGTGAATCATAGAACACCAAAAGCTGTGGTATCTTATGGACCTAACATAGGTCACATACCTCACGACATAAGATTGAAAGATCCAAACCTTCTTCTTCGGAGCGGAAAGGGACGTGGCCAAAACATATAAAGATCGGCGTAGTCGCTCATAGGGACATATCTATCCGGATAGAGGATAGTCTAGGCCGATTCATAGATAGATCTCTCTCCATATAGATAGGTATCTCCGTGGATAGAGATAAAGATAGGGATCCATCTAGATCTTGATTCACTATTTCCATATTTTTTCTTGATTCTGATTGATTGCCTTTTTTTTGACGACAAGTTTTAAATCTTAATGCAGGCAAGGAAACATCGTTTTTCAATTATTACTTGCTGGGTCGGAGCGTAGACGAGCGAGCAGAGCCAAGGAAAGAGGGAAGCCCGTCATAGAGCAGTCGACTAGAAGTAGAAGACTGCTGGCCTGAGAGAAGGCGGCCTCTCTCGGGAAAGATGGCCCAATTTCTCTTCTTTCTTTTTGATTTCAGCTTTCTTTTTTTTTTTTTTTCAGGGGTCCAGAAGGCTAAAAGGTGGGGGAGAAGGAAGCCGAACCTCTAATCGACCTGGACACATAAATAATTCTCGGCGTCGAGAGAGATTTGAGATTCCGTAAGTAACTCAGTGAGTGCTTTCTAAGAAGGGCTTGGAAGAAGAAAATGAAATAGGAACAACCGCGCTGGTCGTAATAGATCGACTTTCATGCTAGTTCTTGCTCCAGCATGAAAGTTCCATTTCAGGGAAGGACGACGTACTATGATACTTTCTGTTTTGTCGAGCCCTGCTTTGGTCTCTGGTTTGATGGTTGTACGTGCTAAAAATCCGGTACATTCCGTTTTGTTTCTCATCCCAGTCTTTCGCAACACTTCAGGTTTACTTCTTTTGTTAGGTCTCGACTTCTTCGCTATGATCTTCCCAGTAGTTTATATAGGAGCTATAGCCGTTTCATTCCTATTCGTTGTTATGATGTTCCATATTCAAATAGCGGAGATTCACGAAGAAGTATTGCGCTATTTACCTGTGAGTGGTATTATTGGACTGATCTTTTGGTGGGAGATGTTCTTTATTTTAGATAATGAAAGCATTCCATTACTACCAACCCAAAGAAATACGACCTCTCTGAGATATACGGTTTATGCCGGAAAGGTACGAAGTTGGACTAATTTGGAAACATTGGGCAATTTACTTTATACCTACTATTTCGTCTGGTTTTTGGTTTCTAGTCTTATTTTATTAGTAGCCATGATTGGGGCTATAGTACTGACTATGCATAGGACTACTAAGGTGAAAAGACAGGATGTATTTCGACGAAATGCTCTGGATTCTAGGAGGACTATAATGAGGAGGACGACAGACCCACTCACGACAATAAGGAGAAGCAGTGGTTCGAATCCACATCGTGAGACCAGGACAGTGTGGAGAAGCATCGATAAATGCTATTAACATTGATGATACGGCTTAGAGGAATTCCTCTCTTGCTGCCGGACTGATTCCTTTCCTTTTGATGTGGACAAATGGGCATCCCTAGAATCAGCTGCTCTCCTTCCTGTTGGAGGAAGACAATGCGAAAAAATTCATATATTAGTAAGGCAAGGTGATTGTTCGTTGACAACATTGGGGCGTAGCGGATTGACTATTGGGATCTCTTTAGCTTTAGTATGACTATTACTATAGGCGCTGGAGTCAGCTTGTCTGAGTATGTAAACTATGTGGTGGATACGATAACAAATAAGCCTTCTACATCAGCCAATTCTTCTTCCATGAGGGACTTCAATGAAGCAAGATTTTTTGATTTCCCGTTCATCGTATCGACCGACCCAGACCCCGTACCTGTCCCCGATGAAAGTCAGGATGAAACCTGCTTTCATTCAAAACCAACTCACTCTAAGGAAAGGAGAGCTTTGCGAAAGTTTAAAAAGGAATTGAGTGAGCTCTCGCCTAAGGGAAGAGTTTAATAAAGCGGAGAGGGATTTTCCGACAACAAAAAAGCTTTTCTCCCCAACCGAGGTGATAGACCACCTTATGGCCGATGTGATTACCAGCCAAAGGGCAAAAAGACGGGGTTGAATGCGACTCTACCAATACCAATCTCCTCTGGAGCAAGGAAAAGCAACTCTGCCTGGTATCGGTAACGATTAACATATTCTTTTTTTTGAGAGAGGGGAACCCTTACTTAAGAACAGAGAGTGGCCGAGCAAAAAAGCAAGGCAAGGGATAAAGGAGAAGTACCCGGCCCGGCAAAGAAGGGTCTCCCATTAACAGGTTTTTCCTTAGTAAGCTAGCTTTGGTTGCTAAGCAAGCCAGGTTCTCTTTCACTCCTGGAATGAGCCTTTTGGCGACTCTCTCTCAACACAAAGAAAGAAGAGATGAAAGGATCTTCAAGTAGCCCTGACTAAGGTTTGAAAAGATTCCCGGGGGTACTACAGCTTGCGTGGAAGGCTAGGGTGGTTTTTAGAAAGCGCGAAGACAGAAGACGTCGTAGGGAACCAATTTCTATCGCTTTCCCCCTCTAGTGGTCATTCATTCTTTTGATGACTCGCAGTCGAAAGAGTTGGTTGGCAGTTCAAACCTCAGAGGGAGTTGAAGAGAGGCCTTTCAGTTCGTTCAAAGGCACTAGGGACGAGCCATTACAGACGGTCTGATGCTTCTGGAGTTCGCTCATATCGAATTGTCCAAAAGCTCATCAACCTGTCCGAGGGATGATGAAGGCGATGCCACAATTGAGGGAACCGCCCTCTTACTCTTTTTTAGATAAGAATGCGAAAGACCCTGACCCTGCCAACCAAGCCCACTCAGATAGACTAAGTAGACCAAAAAAAGTGCACAAGAAAGACTAAGGAAACAAAACCTTTTCTCGATAACGCTGGGCCAAGTAGCGACACTTCACCCAGATTCGATCATCACGTCAACTTGCTTTATTCAACAAAGTGATCAAGCTTCTTAGCCACCGGGGACCGGCCTCGTGAACGCATTCGCTAAAGGCACTACTGGCCGGCTTTCTCAATCTTCAATCTAACTTCAGAAATTGAATAAGCCCACTTGACGAGATTAGATCTAATTCTCTTTCTAACATTTTTGGATTGACAGGAAGCTTTCTTGCTGTGTGATTCTGCCCCCCACTCTGCCAGCAGCCTATGTGTCGATCTATACCCAGTTGATCTACCGCTATTTTACTTTGCACGTTCTGGATAGGCGCGCATCCTCATAGAGCGAGGGGTAGAAAAGATCAATGAAAGACTAGAGCGCGAGCTAGCTGATCTACCGACAAGTCCTTGATTTCTTATCCGCGAAGGCAGACTTGGACTCATTGAAGAAAGCACTTGAGGTGAAGACCAATGAGCGATTGCGACAACTACGGACCCCTTAACTAGGTTTTTTACTAATACTAACTAATAGGCTTTCAGAAGCTTTTCCACACAAAGAGGGGAGGAAGTGCTTGCTGCCAACTTGCCAGACGAGCGGACATCTGAGCTCAGCAGCGCATTTACTATTTGGAGATGGATGGCGCCAGGCAGGGTAAAAAGAAGGATTTTTTTCCATTAGCCGAGGAAAGAAGTAGCAAAGGAATATCGCTATCGTGGGAAAAAAAGAAAAACGTAGGATAGGAAGCTCTATTTGATCGAAGGGATGGCTAAAAGGCCAAATCCGGCTAAAAACAAAAAGAAGAGATCAAGGAGAGGGAGCTAGACGAGCACTTGCAAGAGAGCGACCGGCAGATCTAAAACTGCTATAGTAAAGTAGAACGAAAGTACCTCCCAAAGGTTCTACCTTTTCTTGTGCGTTCGGGAATAAATAGAAAGTTTCTAAATGTATAGAAGACTCTCGATTGATTGGTTGTAATGTTCACGAGGTTGTATATAATCCAATGTTCAGTGATATGACTTTCCTACTGACTGAATTGCTTGAATTAGTTGAAGGTGCGGAGTCTTCTTCTTTTGATTTGAGACGAATTCATTTTTCTACTGAAAGTGCTTTTGATAGGGAATAGGGAAAAGCCTTGCCTTATTCAAGAGTACCAGGAAGGAGAAGAATAAGCATTACCTCTGTTGAAGGAAGAAGCCCCTCCCTTTGCTTATTTATTCTTCCTGGTCTTCGGGTCTCATCTGAACGGCTCGCTGCCTATTTAGTTAGATTTTTTGTTTTGATTCCAGAACAGAACTAGAGATCCTGGCCCCCTCCCTTGAAAGCTCCTGGTGCTGCGACTATCACCGGTAAGTTGCGTCGGATCAACATCGGGATTAAAATAAACTGCAAAAGCAACTAAGTCAACGCCTATTTGCTGTGGATCTACTGGCCCGGACGCTTGAATCTATTCCACCGCAAACTACCGAATATACTACTGCAGGATCTTCCGCTGCTTTTGTTGTTATTGCTCTCACCTGTCACTACGCCACCTCAGCAGCTGGGACCCCCTAACCTTTTCTATCTATCTTTAGAAGTAGGGCGAGTGAGTCCGTTCCTTTCCCGTGAAGGTTTTGGGATATGTGACCAGATGCTTCCTCCAGATCTAACGTCTCTATCAACTAAATTCTCTTTTCTTCACCGGATCGATACTAACTTACCTACTCCTGCTC